TTCTGAATTGAGTTCGAATATTCTATATGTATTAGCGAAAAAATATTTGATAGTTTCTTTGAATTTCATTAAAAAAATGAAAAAGAAGACTTAAAATTGATTTTTTGATAAATCAATTGCGAAATGTTTTTCTAGAATGCCCAATATCCGTTTTACATCTTCTATGTGAAAATGCTCTATTTTCATAAGATCTTCTTGACTTTTATTCAAAAGGTCCAATAATGTAGAGATATTGGACTTTTTGAGGCAATTATAGATCTTGGGAGGGAATTCTAATTGGTCAATAAAAATTGATTTCAATGCTAGTTTTTTTTTGTTTTTTCTGAGTTTAGCCACTTTATCATGAAAGGTAAAGGGGGATAAAGGAATCGTGTGTTCACCATCCTCTAAATGTAAGTTTTCTTCCTCCATATGTAAAAAGGGAATAAATAAATCAATCAAATTGCGGGAGGCTTCATGAAGTGCTTCTTTCGGGGTTAAACTTCCGTTTGTCCATATTTCTAGAAAAAGTATCTCTTGTTTTTCATTCCCATTCCCATAAGAATGAATACTATGATTCGCATTTCGAACCGGCATGAATACAGCATCTATAGGATAACTTCCATCTTCAAAGTTATGGTGCGTTTTTAGAATATATCCGCGATTTCTCTCGATTTGTAATCCAATACAAAAATCAATTGGTTCCGTCAACCAAGCTATATGTTGTGTGTTATCAATGATTTCCACAGAAGGGGGTAAGATGATATCTTCAGCAGTTACACATCCAGGACCCTTGACACAAATAGACGCGTCACAAGTTCCATATAGATTACTTCTCAATACAATTTCTTTCAAATTCATTAAAATCTCATGTACCGATTCTTGAATACCCGCTATGGTAGAATATTCATGCGGGGCTTTCTCAGATTTTACACGTGTGATACATGTTCCTTCTATTTCCCCAAGCAAAGCTCTTCGCATCGCAATGCCTATTGTGTCGGCTTGACCTTTCATAAGTGGAGACAGAATAAAGCGGCCATAATAAAGGCGTTTACTGTCTGTTCTTGATTCAACACATTTCCACTGTAGTGTCCGAGTAGATACTGTGACTTTCTCTCGAATCATAGCAATATTATTTGATTAGATTAGCGAATTCTTGATTTTCTTTCTCTTGAGATTTTTTCAATGTTCATTTCTACACACGTCTTTTTTTCGGAGGTCTACAGCCATTGTGTGGCATAGGGGTTACATCCCGTACGAAAGTTAATAGTATACCACTTTGAAGAATAGCTCGTAATGCTGCGTCTCTTCCGAGACCGGGACCCTTTATCATGACTTCTGCTCGTAGCATACCCCGATCAACTACTGTACGGATAGCATTTGATGCCGCGGTTTCAGCAGCAAAAGGTGTCCCTCTTCTCGTTCCCTTGAATCCAGAAGTACCGGCGGAGGACCAAGAAACTACCCGACCCCGTACATCTGTAACAGTGACAATGGTATTATTGAAACTAGCTTGAACATGAATAACTCCCTTTGGTATTCTACGTGCACTCTTACGTGAACCAATACGTCCATTCCTACGCGAACTTCTTCTCGGTATAGCTTTTGCCATATTTTACATTTCGTAAATATGAGTTAGCGATATATGGATATATCCATTTCACGATTCTTTATTTTTACATTGGTTCAGTTGGCAAGTCTGATTATCCTTGTCGTTGTTTATGTCTCGGGTTGGAACAAATTACTATAATTCGTCCTCTTCTACAGATTAGTCGACATTTTTCACAAATTTTACGAACAGAAGCTCTTATTTTCATATTTCCCATTCCTTACCTTCATTTGAAATCTACTTTTTTCAAAAAAGTTTCTTGATATTTTGCATCTCGAATTGTATTTCCGTGAAAGACATGTTTGTTAAAGTTGAAAAACGAATCCTTCGAATCTTTGTTGCGTTGCGAAGTTGATAAATTATACGCCCTCTGGTTGAATCATAAGGACTTACTTCAAATTTGACTTTTTGGCGGTATCCATATAAAATAAACCTACGTCGGATCTTTTCCGAAACAGAACTTAGAATCAGATCTTCATTCTATAAATAAACCCGGAACATACTATTTGGAAGCGATTCATTAATGAAACCCTTAGGAATTCATTTTTGTTCTTTCATCCCAGGTACTGTAAGTGATCCTGAAGTATCAACTAATGGAGGTAGAACGATATTCAATAACTCCCCCATTTTTTCCTTTCCCAAATTTTACAAATAAGAAGTTTTGGATCCAATTTTTATATTCTATTCAAAATATTACCATATATAACACAAAATTTCTCCCCCGATTCCTTCTAGTCGAGCCTCTCGGTCTGTCATTATACCTCGCGAAGTAGAAAGAATTACAACTCCCATCCCACCTAAAATTTTAGGGATTCGTTGATAGTTAGAATAGATTCGTAAACCGGGTCGACTGATCCGTTTTAAATTGAAAATATTTCTATAGGGTCTTTTCCTATTCCTTCTATGTCGCAGGGTTAAAACAAAAAAAATTTTGTTTTTTTCTCGATGCTTTCTCACGTTTTCAATAAAACCTTCTCGTAAAAGTATTCTTACAATATTTTCGGTAATATTGGTGGATGCTATTCGAACCACTCTTTTTCGATCCATATCAGCATTTCGTATAGAAGTGATTATCTCAGCAATAGTGTCCCTACCCATGATGAACTATAATTATTGCGGCAAAAAAATTGGATACTATCAACGTGTTTTTTTACTTATTTGTCTATGAATTCTATTTTTCAAGAAAGATATATGCGTGAGACACATTCTACTCAATTTTGAATCTATTTCTTTCAAATACTCCACTAGAAACATATCACGATTTACTTTTCTAATACCTTTCTTTCAAATACTCCACTAGAAACATATCACGATTTCCTTTTATAATACTTCGGGAGCTAATGAAACTATTTTAGTAAAATTGAATTGTCTCAACTCTCGGGCGATTGCACCAAAAATTCTAGTTCCTTTTGGATTTCCTTCTTTATCAATAACAACTGCGGCATTGTCATCATATCGTATTATCATTCCGTTGTCACGTTTGAGTTCTTTACAGGTACGCACAATTACCGCTCTGACTACTTCGGATCTTTCTAGAGGCATATTAGGTACTGCTTCTTTGATAACAGCAACAATAATGTCACCAATATGAGCATATCGACGATTGCTAGCTCCTATGATTCGAATACACATCAATTCTCGAGCCCCGCTGTTATCCGCTACATTTAAATGGGTCTGAGGTTGAATCATATCATTTTTTTTACTCTGTTTTTTACAATGCAAAGGGCGAAGAAAAAAAGAAATATTTTTTGTCCACAAACACAAAAAGAAACCTGTGTTTTTGTTTCATTCCTAAGATTCCTTTCGGGTGGTTTTAGATTTTTCTTCTATCTCCGAACTAATGAATTGAGTTCGTATAGGCATTTTGGATGCTGCTATTGAAATAGCTCTTCTGGCAATCTTTTTTGTTACTCCACCCATTTCATAAAGTATTCGACCGGGTTTCACAACAGCTACCCAATATTCAGGGGATCCTTTTCCCGAACCCATACGTGTTTCCGCGGGTCGTACAGTAACTGGTTTATCTGGAAATATGCGTACCCATATCTTTCCCCCACGACGTGCATTTCGTGTCATTGCTCGTCGACCTGCTTCTATTTGTCTAGATGTGATCCAAGCAGGTTCAAGTGCTTGAAGAGCATATTTACCGAAACAAATATGATTACCTCCAGAAGATATCCCCTTCATTCTTCCTCTATGTTGTTTACGGAATCTGGTTCTTTTGGGGTTATAGTTGATGGTTGTTTCTCAATTCCATCTCTACTACAGAACCGGACGTGAGAGTTTCTTCTCATCCAGCTCCTCGCGAATCACGAATAAAGGATTTCAAAATTTGGATTTTTAATAATGAAGTTCATTTCAGTTAATTAATATAATATTCAAAAAATGAAGTTAAGATATACTATGTATTTTTTGAGGAATACGAAGAATCGTTAGTCATTTATATATCTTGTTTGAATAGATAATTCAACATTTTCATATTAGTTTTACTAATATTGTATTATTGTAACTAATCCTTATTCTGTCTTTTATCCTATTGCTTTTGCAATAAAAAAAGAAAGTTTTCGCGGGCGAATATTTACTCTTTCAATTTCTATTTCAGTTGTAGGGCTAGCTCGTGACGTCTCAGATCTCAGAATAGATGAATAGATCTCCGGCTCATTCCGCCATCCCGACCAGTGAATCTTTAATATATTTTTTTTTCAATGGAATCTTTTTCATTCACAGGTTCCGTCGTTCCCATCGCTTCTTACTTAATGGTTAGGTCCGAATTTGACAATGGAGCTCGTAAGAATAATCAAATAAAGTCTTGAGCCATTCTTCTCAGTCTTTATTGGCTCGAAGCTCTTGATTTTTTCTTGTATTATTCTATTAATTGATTAATTTCATTAATTAGGGTATGGATAAATCAGTATTCATGCTTTATTACACTGCCTTTTATGATAGACCTTACATATTGGAATTTTAAATCATTGAGATTCTTTTTCTCTCTTTCTCTCCTCCTTCCATTTATCCACATCTTTTTTCTCTTCTATTTTGCTTTGCAACTTAGAATCTTTTTTGTTTATGAAAAAAAAAATGGCAGTTGCTACAAAGATATGACCTATACTATATATCATATCGTGACTGGTTCTTTAGATCCAGATAATGCGAAGTTGATGAGTTGGTTATTAGTTCTTCTCTAGTTATTAGTTCATACTATGGGTCTGGTTTAATCCTAACCCTAAAAAATCAACGAGTCACACACTAAGCATAGCAATGATATCAAATGGTCAATCGAATTTTTATTCAACCCTATAGAATTCAGTATTAGAAATTAGAATTGCTCCCTTTGATTGACCAGAAAAAGAATGACCGAGGTTCTCTGCTTTTGTTCAATTACTGGTATCGAAGGGAAAGATAAGTAATAAAG